TAACATAACTCTATTCTATAACATAATTCATTAGAATGATAACTTATTACAATGAAATTATACAGTAGCTTACTTTTTTATTATAAAGCGAGATCATATCTCTATTCTTCTCCGCTCAAATCTGAATCCAAAGACTGGAATTTTATGAAAAAACCTAAAGCCCCTTATCGGATTTGAACCGATGACTTACGCCTTACCATGGCGTTACTCTACCGCTGAGTTAAAAGGGCCTCTTTGATTCAATTCCTGAATTAATTACTATGCAGATAAGATATATCTATACTCTGATACATAACTCTGATACATATATATTATATTTATATATAAGTACATGCAATAGACTCATACTCATAGTGGTTGCTAGTGGACTGAGAATTTTCATTTCACTAGTGAATGAATATAGGCTCAAAATAAATGGGTTTATTTATATTGCATAAATATCAACCAATGCAATGAATTGTTTCAAGGCCGGGCCTAATTACCCTTTTCGAGAACTTCTTGATCCCCTCTTTCCATATTTTATTTATCGTTTGTGTTTGTTAATTTCCTGGTTTAGTATGATAGGCATATCACATCTTATCTTAACAATGAATGAAAGTGGGAGAAATTTAATGAAGTTCAATCCTTTTTCTGGCAGACAACTCACTCCTAGAAATATATACCTTCATATTTTTTCTATTAAATATATTATATATTTCATATTATCCTTATATTGACAATTTCAACAAACTGTTCATACTATGAGCATAGTATGATGGCGTTCGGGCAAGCATGCCCCCATCGTCTAGTGGTTCAGGACATCTCTCTTTCAAGGAGGCAGCGGGGATTCGACTTCCCCTGGGGGTAGGGTACTACGAAAGGAAGTTGATCATGGATTATCAATAGATTGAGAATTGATTTGTCCGGGGTCGATGCCCGAGCGGTTAATGGGGACGGACTGTAAATTCGTTGGCAATATGCCTACGCTGGTTCAAATCCAGCTCGGCCCAAGGATTCGCTGAGCCAAGATCACATTATATAATCCTATAGCTAGCTATAGAAAGAATAAGAAAAAACTTTCAGATATACTCCTCTTTTTTGTTCTCATAAATTCTGATCTTTTTAATAATCTAGATTCATATCACGATCTGTAAGTCTAAAGAAAAGAGCAAAGAACCTAAAAGACTCTTTTTGTTCATTGAACGATGGATTCTCAATCGTTTTGGCAATAACAAAAGGATTAAATTAATCCCTAACACCTTATTTTTATTTTTGGGGGATTGTAGTTCAACTGGTCAGAGCACCGCCCTGTCAAGGCGGAAGCTGCGGGTTCGAACCCCGTCAGTCCCGACATACCCTTTTCTATGAAAGGGGCGATGAAAGAGGGATAAGGAGCATAATTTTTAGATCATTAAAAAAACGGAGCATAATTTAGAACTTAACCCTGTCCTTCTTTCCATTTCCCCTCGATTCTTTGTTTGTATTTGTAACCAATGAAAGCGGAAACGCAGTTAGATGATATTTCATTAGATGCTTGTACCCGGAAGGCTAGAGTTTTTTTCGAAAAAGAATGAAAAAAAAGGGCATTTTTTATTTGATTAAAAAGATTCGGTATGGATAAAAGATCTTCTTATGTTATACAATTCTGGACGGTGAATCGATTTGCTAGCTCAGATATTGTTAGTCACGATATTGGGCCGAGTCAATATCATTATCATCGAGATGTAATTCATCCCATTGAATTTACAGGCGAAAGGTTTATCATCTCTATGGGATTAAATCCCGAGTTATTGTGAAGTAAAAAAAAACGAAAGATGAGATTATGGAAGTAAATATTCTTGCATTTATTGCTACTGCACTGTTCATTCTAGTCCCTACTGCTTTTTTACTTATCATATATGTAAAAACAGTCAGTCAAAATAATTAAGTTGAATGAAACTTGACTTCGGAGTTTTTAGCAAGGATTCCCTTTTTTCTTTTTCGTCTTAAATGAAATGAGCGGACTAGAATCCGCAGTATTCTATGAGATCGGATAGTATGGTAGAAAGAAATATATGACTCTTTTCTTTCTACCATACTATTTTTTTTGAGTATTAGACAGTTAAAAAAGCGAACTCAATTTCGTAGTACCCTTAGAGTCCACTTCTTCCCCATACTACGAGTGAAAGGGAAAATGTAAAGACTACCATTAAAGCAGCCCAAGCTAGACTTACTATATCCATGTGACTTGTGTCCCCTATCTCTATGAATATGCAGGAATTATTCCATTATTGCTCACTAATAATAGTGGAATCAATGGTGCAGAGTCAAAAAAAAGGGGGGGTGTTCTGCACCAACACTGTTGATGAACTAATTCCCTAAACCCATTTATTCTTAATATGATTTCTAGTAGAATCGGGAAACATTAAGCCCAAGCAAAATAACAACAGGTAGTGACGTCCTTCCAAGTATCGAGGGGATGTTACTAATAGAACATGTAAGATAATAAAATATCCGGTGTTTCTTTTTTCGACCTTACTAAATAAAAGGCATAAAAATAGGGAATCAAGACGGATCGCTATCCATCACAATCACAGACCTCCATTCCCCATTTGATCTAATCCTTACCCTCTCCCGATTCTGTCTTTTAAACAATCGTAAACTAGTCTAGTCTTGACTAGGACTAAGGTTACTGAATAGAAAAGAAAAAAAGTGCCAATCGAATTCAAGGCCTAGTTAGTAGACACTCCAGTGGAAGGGCTATCAAGACTTACCGATCACTCTAATCTTTTCTTTTGGTGAATCCTTGGCGCAAGTATTTACAGCCCTCTACAGATGTTTAGAATCAAAGAAGTATCAAAAGCCGCCCTCCCCTGGAGAATAATTCGTTGAGTTATATCAGTAGAAGAGACTAAGGATTTTTTAGTCTTGTGTTGAGCAGGCGACACCCGGATTTGAACTGGGGAAAAAGGATTTGCAGTCCCCCGCCTTACCACTCGGCCATGCCGCCAAACTGATACAAAATAGATGAAAATACCCCCCCTTAATATCTTCCCGAAAAAAAAAATAGAACCGTTAACTATCGGCTGTGAATTCACTAAATATTATTGGATTTGTATCTAAAATAGTGTTTCCTTAATGACATAAGAAAATAACAATTGATATATATACATAACTAATCCGTTTTTTTTTTGAGACTTCTCGATTTCCATTATAATAGCAATTATGAGTATATGTAAACCCTATAAGCTATAAGATAGATTGTTACATAAGATATATCTGGGTATATCTTATCCATATGATGCCTATAGGGCATAAGGAGGAATTTCTTGGGTGTCAATTTTTCATTAAATAGATGGAATATAAAATCGAAATTTGGATACAGCACGGCCTACGTTGCTCCAATAGAACTTCTATAAAATAAAGGAGGTGACAGATAAGATATATAGTGCACGTGTTTAATACATAGACTTTTCTTACGCACTTCGATTCTATTCTATGATCTATGACTTCGACTCAATACTAAAACTAGGTAAAAATATCTTCCTTCTCTGCAAATCTTTTTTTGAACAACCGAACCCATTGATTGGTTAAGTGCTAAAAAAATGAGCTCTCTATTTTATTCTGTCTTAATCTTAGCGAATAGATAAAATTCTGAAGACATTATCTTTTTCTGATATCCAGTGAGAGATTGGAATATGTAATATCATAATAATGGTAGAAATTTTATCACTTTTTTTTCCATAATCGACTATAATCTCTAAGAAAAAATCGATCAGAAAACGTCATAATTATAAGTGGCATTTATCAATTCTTTATTCGTTTGTATCTGTTGCAAATTCCATTCGAATTTGAGTAGAAAATGATATTTATTCTTCCGTTCATACGTATTTAATACATTACATATATGTATTAGTTGGGTCAAATTTCATGTGATTCAGTAAACAGAATATAAATCCCATCATTGCTAGATCGATTCATATGATTCGATAAAGAATGATCCAATACAATAGTGGGGTTTTTCGCTAAATGGGAAATAAAATAAAAAATGCTCCGGGATGGAAATGAGGAAATGTCTACAATACCTGGATTTAATCATATACAATTTGAAGGATTTTGTAGGTTTATTGATCAGGGCTTGACGGAAGAACTTTATAAGTTTCCAAAAATTGAAGATACAGATCAAGAAATGGAATTTCAATTATTTGTGGAAACATACCAATTGGTAGAACCGTTGATAAAAGAAAGAGATGCTGTGTATGACTCACTCACATATTCTTCGGAATTATATGTATCCGCGGGATTAATTTTGAAAACCAGTAGGGATATGCTAGAGCAAACAATTTTTATTGGCAACATTCCTCTAATGAATTCCCTGGGAACTTCTCTAGTAAATGGAATATACCGAATTGTGATCAATCAAATATTGCAAAGCCCTGGAATTTATTACCGGTCAGAATTGGACCATAACGGAATGTCGGTCTATACGGGCACCATAATATCAGATTGGGGAGGCAGATTAGAATTAGAGATTGATAGAAAAGCCCGGATATGGGCTCGTGTAAGTAGGAAACAGAAAATATCTATTCTAGTTCTATCATCAGCTATGGGGTCGAATCTAAGCGAAATTCTAGAGAATGTTTGCTACCCAGAAATTTTTTTGTCTTTCCTGACTGATAAGGAGAAAAAAAAAATTGGGTCAAAAGAAAATGCCATTTTGGAATTTTATCAACAATTTGCTTGTGTAGGTGGGGATCCAGTATTTTCTGAATCCATATGTAAGGAATTACAAAAGAAATTCTTTCAACAAAGGTGTGAATTAGGAAGGGTTGGTCGACGAAATATGAATCGGAGACTGAATCTTGATATACCCCCTAACAATAGATTTTTGTTACCGCGAGATATATTGGCAGCTGCAGATCATTTGATTGGGATGAAATTTGGAATGGGTACACTTGACGATATGAATCATTTGAAAAATAAACGGATTCGTTCTGTAGCGGATCTCTTACAAGATCAATTCGGATTAGCTCTAGTTCGGT